AAGTAATAAACTGAGAAAAAGAAAAAAAGAATAATCAATGGAATAAAAGAAGAAATGTCCCGGCCAGTACTTAAGCAGATCAGGCCGGGAAAATAAACCTTTCGTATAAAATCAAAGAACTAAGATATTCTTTCTATTGAGGAGATCCGTTTTGAGTCATTATCTATATTGAATTCCTGATCAATTGCTTTTTTCTATTTTTTTCTTATATTTCTTATACATATTTTTACATATTATATTATATATAATATATTTATACTATAATAAATATATATCTCTTAGTATAAATATATACCTTTACTTTTATTTTATTTAAATTATTTTATCTAAATATTATTTGTTTAAGTTTAAATTTTAATAGCTATTTAAAAAATTTCTATTATTTATTAGAATATTTTAGAATATTTCGAATTTCTATTTTAATAATATAATAAAATAAATAATAATAATTTGGAAAAGTGAAATAAGATTAAAAAAAAAAAAAAATCAAATGAAAAAAGAAAATAAAGGGAAGAAGGTGGATTTTTATCAATCTTTATTTCACGTGTTACATCACATAACAAATTTTCAATTTGGAATTAGGAGAGATGGCTGAGTGGACTAAAGCGGCGGATTGCTAATCCGTTGTACGAATTATTTGTACCGAGGGTTCGAATCCCTCTCTTTCCGCTTTCTCTGATCACTTGGTATTTTCGAATTCGAAAAGATTCTCATCCCTTGATTTTATCATAGTTAAATGTATGAAACAAATAAGATTATTAAGAATTAATTTTGAAAAAAGCAAAAAAAAATAGAAATTTTTTATTCCTCACGTCCAGGATTGCGTCCTGGATCATTAGATAAGAATCCAAAGATAAAAAGGGAAACAAAGAATATCACTACTGTGTAAACAAAGAGTTTGAGAGTAAGCATTACACAATCTCCAAGATCATTTTTTTTTTTTATTTTGAAAAAGGGGAATAGATTGCCTATTTTTTACCACATATACCATTTTTTTTTTTGTTTTGACACCCCAAAAAATGAAAAATAAGACGAATTTATTTGTAATAAGATTTTGATTCATTCGTTACCCGAAATTTCTTGTCATATCAATAATTAGGTATTGTGGAGTACCTAATAGTCCATACTCACCGGAAGGTGAGAACGGGGAAAAGGCTGATCCAAATTCATCGCTGCGGTTATTCATTCAATATACAAGAATTTCTATTTTTGAATCGAGGGTTCGTAATGTAAGACTTATCTGATCTTATCAATTTTTAGAATTTTTTATTGAATACATCATCAATTTAGCAGAGTATTAAAGATTTCATCGAAAACTTACAGTGGCTTGCCAAACAAAGGCTAAGAGAAAAAAGAGTACAGGTATGACAGGCATAACATCTATGATTGGATTGAAAATGGCATAAGCTTCGGGCAATTTGGCGAAGAAAAAACTACTCGAATAAAGGACAGAATTAAGACAGATACCAATTAAACTAAAGATATTAAGCATAACAAGCATTTCGTTCTTGTGGATTAGATAATTTTGAGTTATTTTTATAAGGGAAAAATGAAAAAGGCAGATCAAGAAATCCTTCTTTTTCTTCGGTTCGGACTTTCCCAAATAAAAAATCCCTCCCCCCATTATCATTCTAAAATGAGAATATAAGGAATTCAACTTTCATACAATATCTTAATTGAATTCTATGTAATGATCAATGAATTTTTTTGATTCTATATCTACATGTCTTGAATCCTAGCAACAAAATATCCCATATGTTTTTGTGTATTTGGGTTGGGATTGACGAATAACCAATACCAATATTAGTGTTGATTAATTTCGAATAGAAATCAAAATGGGGCGTGGCCAAGCGGTAAGGCAGCGGGTTTTGGTCCCGTTATTCGGAGGTTCGAATCCTTCCGTCCCAGATCGTTTTTCATGAAACGAAAGATGGGATCACACTGCATTCCACATGAAACAATAATTTGTTAAAGGGAAAAATCTTTTCTTATTAATTTTCAGAATGGTTCTAAGAATCATATCTGAGAATTCGTTTGGTTTCTCACAAACAGAATCAAGTGTCAAATGTGGGTAAAATTGAATATCTTTATTTTCATTCAATTCATATGATAGAATATGGGGTTAAATTAAATAAATTTGATCCTTGCTGACCCTTATCCGGATAAATACTTATTTATCCATAGATAGAAATATTATATACCGGTTGAACCAATGACTATTCATGATTTTATATTGAATCAATTCCATACCGCTTTGAAATTTCAATTAGAGGAATGTTATGGTAAAACTTCGTTTGAAACGATGTGGTAGAAAGCAACGTGCGACTTGAAGGACATGGTTGGCTGTGGATTTTTACATCCGCCATCTTCTATAGTAATGAAGATGCTCTTGGCTCGACATAGTTTGTTCTGTTCTGCCCGGAACCTAATTTGTGTTGGGTTATAAGTAAATAGTACATGATGAAGCTCGAGAAGAAAGGATTGATTCATTTTTCAAGGGAAAGAATCTAGGGTTAGTGAAAATCAATAAGTTAGACCAACTCTGTAAGTATATCCTCACTATATATAAATTCTAAATCGAAAGGTTCAAATTCAGAACAAGTTTGAAAAGTCAAATTTTCCTAAATTGGTAAAACTATTTCGATGAAAAGTGTATCACAAGGGAATCAATCATTCGTATTCTATTTATATAGAAAGAAATAACAAAAAAAGGTATGTTGCTGCCATTTTGAAAGGAATAAGGATCCCCGAGGTAATGTCTAAACCCAATGATTTCACAAAGCAAGGATAAAGGATTCCGAAACAAGGAAACACTATTTTCAATTGTCTCAACAATTGGATCAGACTGAGGAATAAAAATAGATTCGAAATGAGACAAACAAAAGAGTTTAGAGACGGCTCAATAAATGTCTAAGGATTCTCTTGTCAGAATTACCCAACTTGAGTTATGAGTATGAATGAGATTTCTCCCTTTTTCTGTAAGGAAGAAGAAAAAAGTACTCAATTCAAATTATAGTAAAATTCATGATTTTATGGATCCACTTGCTATTATATACAGAAATTGGAATCATTTTTCTCGAGCCGTATGAGGAAAAAACCTCCTATACGTTTCTAGGGGGGGCATTGTTTATTTACATCTATCCCAATGAGCCATCTATCGAATCGTTGCAATTGATGTTCGATTCCGAAGAGAAGGAAGAGATCTTCGAAAAGTAGGTTTTTACAATCCGATAAAGAATAAAACTTATTTAAATGTTCCTGCTATTCTATATTTCCTTGAAAAAGGTGCTCAACCTACAGGAACTGTTTATGATATTTTAAAGAAGGCAGAATTCTTTAAAGAAAGAACTTTGAGTTAATTAAAGGAAAAAACCAAATTATTAAATAAATAAAATAAAGTAGGGAAGGGTAACTAGTATCTATCCTTGTGTAATTATTTCTATTTACACACCATTTTCCTTTTTCTTGCTTTATTCATATTTTGGTGGGGGAATTTAATTTAACAACAAACAAGGGGTTAAGCTTGCTTATCGTACTTTTATTGATTGAATAAACCGGGGATTTTTTATTTACCCTTTCCTTAATTTTTTCCATTCCAATTTCTTATTTATGTTGTGCCAATCCAACACAAGTCTTTATTTTATTTACTTGATTTACTTTCTCAACATTGCTTTTATATTGACAATGGTGTATCGAACAAATATAATTCGATCGTAGATAAATAGGGCTGTTTATCCCCACCCCATATTGATTTTTTTGTTTCCTTCACTCAAATGATGGGTTTGCCTTGCTGCATTTACTCTCATACAAGATGTATTTTCTTAGGGAAAATCAAAAAAGAATTTGATAAAAAATGGGTGGTCTGCCATAATTTTTACACTTCGATTAGGAATATTTTTAATTCGATCTTCTAACTTTGGTATTTTGTGTTTCTAATTGATCAGAAAATCTTTCTTTTTGATGTGTTGCTAGTTCAATGTTTTGATAGGGTCGTGCAGTGCAATTCAATTGATTTTTATATTTTGATCGTATCTACATATCCTATTTATCCGGGTTGCTAACTCAACGGTAGAGTACTCGGCTTTTAAGTGCGACTATGATCTTTTACACATTTGGATGAAGCAACAAATTCGTCCAGACTATTGGTATAGTCTATAAGACCACGACTGATCCTCAAGGGTAATGAATGGAAAAAACAGCATGTCGTAATAAAATCGAAAATCTAATAAAATAAATTTATTATTTCATTAGATTTTCGATTTTATTAATTTATTTAATTTGAAATGAAAGTCAAAGTTAAAGTAGAACTTTGACTTTATCCTTACCGGATCATTACAGTTCCAAAAGATTGTTTTTATTTTTGGAAGGGGACAAAAGAAATTCACATTTACAGTTGGGTCTAGTGAATAAATGGATAGAGCTCTATGGCTCCAATTCTGGTAAAATAAAAAGCAACGAGCTTATGTTCTTAATTGGAATGATTACCCGATCTAATTAGACGTTAAAAATGAATTAGTGCCTAATGCGGGAAAGAGTGGGTTCTCCTGTGAGTGAACCATTGATTTTTTCTTTTTTTTTTCAGAATCCTAATTATTCTTTATTATGGATTGTAGACGGATGTGTAGAAGAAACAGTATATTGATAAAGAGAATTTATTCCAAAGTCAAAAGAGCGATTGGGTTGCAAAAATAAAGGATTTTTTCTCCTGTTGTAATTATAACGAACATAAACCAATTGGATAGAAAAGGAAGGTAAAAAGATCTGTTGATTGGACTCCCTCTTTCTTTTCCGGGGTATATATTTTTTTCTTACTATACTATATACATAATACAATACATAATACCCTGTTCTGACCATATTGCACTATGTATATATCATTTGATAAACCAAGAAAAACCTCCTGCCTCTGGCTCAAGTAGAAATGTAAATGGAAGAATTACAAGGATATTTAGAAAAAGATAGATCTCGGCAACAACACTTCCTATATCCGTTTCTTTTTC